AAATGGCAATTGGCACATACAATTCGTCCAGTTGCTTCTCGTGGATTTTCATAACCCTGCTGCGCAAAAATGGGATATGCATTTGAAATAGATGCCCGAGTTATTACATATATCATAATCGATACAGAAATGGATCGAGTCATCTGTTCCTTTACCCAAGAAAAAGTATTTCTATTTTGCATGGTCCAATCGTTGATCCCGGAATTTCTACAATAAATTAGAAAGGTAGCTAGCTAGTATAGTTCCCTATCCACGAGTCTGCCATTGTACTGGAATAATTGTACAAATATAGGACGAATAACTTGACCAGGTAAACAGGTAGAAGTATAAAGAATCAGTAAGATTTAAAATACTTTCCTTATACACGAAGAAACATTCTAATTTGATTCATATCATTCAATGAATGAGTTCTTCATTCATTCATTGAATGATAAATGACTACAAGTGAAGGAGATACACGATTTAAATAATGGAAGATCCAATATTTCACAATTGTATCTAGAATAACTGGAAAAGTGGAAACAAGACCAGATATAATTTGATCATTATGAGCCAATCCAAAATCGTTGTAGACCGAACCAATTATAAGTTCCCAACCATGGGTCGAGTGAAATCCAATCCATAAATCAGTAACTAAAAGAATTGAAAAAGCTTTTATTGTGTCACTTAAATTATAGAGAAATTCCTGAACCCAAGAATTAAGAATTCTAAGTTCTTCATTACCCAGAATAAAATAACCACTTAGAATAGCGAAACATATTATATTTGTCGAGAAATGCAAAATGATATGTAGATTATACTCATTGTGTGTTTTGATCAATTGTATCGTTTCCTTGTGTATTTCTATACGAAGCTTTTGTATATGTGTGTCCGGGTACTCCTTTATCATTTCGTCCAACAGGAATAGTTCTTCTAATTCTATGAATCTGTCTAGAACGTTTTTCTCTTGAATATTATTCAAAAAAGTTTCGGATTGCCGGGTATTCCACCAATTAGTAATCCAAGGTTCCAGACTTTTCTTAAATGAGAGAGAGACCCACCAGGGCAAAAATACTATAGATATGAGATATGGGAGGGAAGTCGATGTGTGTGTGTTTTTTTTTCATTTTGTATATGTGAATTGTTAATGAATTTACTTCATTCGTCTATTCTATCTGATATTTCTCCGAAGCACGAATTCTATAACAAGGTATCGAACCTATAAATCTATTCCCATTTTTGTCTTAAAATTTCGTCCTTGGATCTAGATATAGAAATAGAATAAGGGTCCTTTTCGGCTAAGATATATATAGAATTCCCGGAGATATCTCAATTGGGAAAATTCGAACTAATTTCATCTAAATTTGATTATTCGTTCGATGAATACTCGAAAACCCACTGGAAGTCACGAATATTCGTCGGATTTCGAGACGAAAAAACTCCCCTCGCATCAATTCATTATTTAGAAATGAATCACCATATAACCAAAGCCCGGAAATAACGTATTAATTCAAATTCTTGAACCTAAAAAGAGAATTTCTATATTACGATTACGAAATCCAAGTTCGGATATATTTGATGAAGCATACTTATTAGATTCTAATTATAGTAGATAATACTTTTTACTAGTATAAAATATAAAAAAATGGAGTTGGTTTACAAAAAATTGCTTTTGATTATAGTTGTTGTTCCATATACGTTCTCCTGCTTTTGTTTTATTCTATGTGGTCTCCTCGACAACGGAACGGGAAAAAATCTAATATGTTTCGCTCGAATGAACATTCTGCGGAAACTTCAGTTGTCTTAAAAGGGGAATTCACAAGTGTCTTTTCTCATGCTGGGAAGACATTTATTCTTCAGTCCATTTCAAAATACTTCAATTGGTACGCGCAAGAAATAGGCCGATTCAGCAGCTTTTTGTTCAATTTCTCGTGGAGTCCAATTATCATCAGTACGAGTCAATGGAATGGCTCCCTGGCCTCTGATTTCCATATAAAGGACACGACGAGGATAAAGACCCTCTTTAATCTCCATTCTGATGGATTGTATATCTCTCATAAGGAAACGAAGGAAAATGCGACGATTTATTCCCGGAAATCCCCAACGAAAAATACATACTATTCCTTCTTTTCTATCAAAGCGGTCATAACCACTACCTACATTCCACGAAATTGTGCACCACAAATAGGAGCTAATGAATAGACCTGCAATCCCATAAAAAGACATCACAATCCCTTGTGGAAAAAAAATTATTTGCTGAGATGGAAATACGGATATCAGATTCCTACCAAGATAACTGGAAGTTCCAACCACTAAGAACCCTAGTGAACCTAAAAAAAGGATACAGGCCCAACAAAAATTACTTGTTTTCCGAGACCCCGTTATAAGTTCTATCCATATATGTTCTGATTGCCAGTTCATACTATACTAGATCCGCTTGCATTCGATTGGAATTGAGAGAATAACCAAAATGAATTTGACTTTACTTCTATTGATCCCGAAGTAACTCTCATCAACTAGCACTATTTTGATGGAAACCATCAGGAGTAATTGGTTATATACGTTGACTTTTTATTTAAAATATTCGCCAATCCATTCATTTTTTACCAGCTATATCCATCCATATATATGCATTTACGCGGATATCATGTGTCCGTATGCATAACAAACAGTTCTTTACTTTGTGTTCAAAAAGAGCCACATATCGTACCATATTAAACTAAATAAATATATGTATTATGATCCCGTTATGATACCGTGTTCAAATAAATTGATGAGAATTGGTTCCGTCGGATCTATACAATCTTATTTTTTTGGACATGAAGAGATAAAGAAGCCATTGCAATTGCCGGAAATACTAGGCCCACTAAGGGCACAAAAATGGAGGGTAAGTTGAGATCTGTCATAGAACGGGTGCCCCTTTCTTTATACCTATTATAAAGATATCTTATCATAAAGATATCTATTTATAAGTAATATTAATGAAATCTATTATAAGTGCAAGGAATGTCGAATTAAATGAAGTGTACTTAATTCATCTTTCATTTTCAAAATGAATTTTTTGATTATTCTTCTCCCATCCTTATCTTCTTTCTAATAAGGAGTTTTTTTTATTAGTATGAACTAAATATAAATACTTGTTCGCTACAAATAATTGAATTTAGTGCTCTACTTGAATTTCAATTTCCTTCATTTTGATTCAAGGGAAAGAAACCGTGTAGTTGAAATAGCTCACTCAGAACACCTTTTAAAGGATTACGTGGTACGATTGAGTCGAATAAGCCCTTCTGGAATAAATACTCAGCTGATTGTGAACCCTCGGGTACTGTCTTATTCAATGTTTGTTCAATTACTCTTTTACCCGCAAATGCAATGTAGGCATTTGGTTCAGCAATAATAACATCTCCCAACATACCAAAACTGGCTGTTACTCCACCGGTTGTAGGAGATGTAAGGATTGAGACGTAGAATAACTTTTTATTTGATTGATAATTATGTAAAACAGAAGAGATTTTAGCCATTTGCATCAAGCTCAAACTTCCTTCTTGCATACGTGCTCCTCCGGAAGCACACACAATAATGACAGGTAGAGATCGATTAGTCGCATACTCGATCAAACGGGTGATTTTCTCGCCAACTACGGATCCCATACTACCCCCCATGAACTCAAAATCCATAACCCCAATTGCTATTGGAATACCGTTTAGTTGACCTACGCCCGTTTGAACAGCTTCAGTTAAACCCGTCTTTCTTTGATAAGAATCGATACGATCTCTATAAGGTTCTTCCTCTGAATGAAATTCGATGGGGTCCATAGAGACCATATCTTCATCCATAGGATCCCAAGTGCCCGGATCAATCGAAAGTTCAATTCTATCTGAACTGCTCATTTTCAAATGATATCCACACTGTTCACAAATATTCATTTTTGACCTAAAAAATTTTTTATAATTTAATCCATAACAATTTTCGCATTGAACCCATAAATGTCTGTATTTTTGATTTATATCGAAATCACTAGATCTTCCTCTTATATTGAAATCACTGTCATTACTATTCGTTCTTATACTAGTACTAGAACTCCCGCTTTCACTACCACTTACACTTTCCGTACAAATGAAACTATAAATATAACTGTCACTAGAATTGTCGGTACCACCTGAAATAGAACTATTAATACTGACTTCAAAACGAAGATAACTATCAATGCAACTATTAATGTGATTAGTCCAACTAGATTGAGTATCATACATGTAATGATAATTGTAGTGATTATTACTATTAGACCCACTATTCAAATAATTAGAAAAAACACTTTCTAGTTCACTCAGAAAAGAACTACCATTGTCAATCTCAAAAATCTGATTTTCAATATCAAAATATACAGAATAACTGTCACCATTACTATCCCTAACTAAAAAAGTGTCGTCCGAGATAAAACTCCAAATATTCCTGATATCAAATAAATAATCAACATTACGGAAAGTATAACTGCTACTATTACTCCAATGGGGAATGTTTTTCCCCGTATCCGTTTTAATAGGCTCTTCACTTCCACTGGTATGTCCAATAGCATCAGAACTATACATTGATTTACTCAGCCCACACCTATGTTCTAGCTTTTCGTTAAACAACATCAAATTGAACCACCATTTTTCCATAGAGTCTTCCCGCCCCCTATTTGATGAAAATACAATAGATGAATAGTCATTCGATAAAGAATCATTTTACTATTTTTTTTTTATTTCCTATCAAAATGAAGCATATGGATCCAATCATTAGGATTGTTAACTAACAACGGGTGAGTATTGAAAGAAATGATTCTTATTTTTGGAGAATCCGGGGTATCCACTTCGATATATATTAGGATCGAATCTTTTCCTCAATTTAAAATAGAAAGACAGGTTTTTCTCATGTCATGTACAAATTCTCAATAACAAGATAAATAGTTGTTTCTTTTCTTCCTATAAAATGCAGAATTCATTCTCGTATAATCTCTATCCTATAATCAAATAATACGT